TAGCTATATGCTGTGTAGTATCAACTATTTCCACAGAAGGTGGTGGGATGATATCTTGAGCAGTTACGTATCTAGGACCCCTGACGCAAATGGATGCGTCACGAGTTCCATACAGATGACTTCTCAATACAATTTCTTTCAAATTCATTAAAATTGCATGTACTGATTCTTCAATACCGACTATCGTAGAATATTCATGTGGTACCTTTTCAGATTTTGCACGTGTAATACATGTTCCTTCTATTTCTCCAAGTAAAGCCCTTCGCATTGCGATACCTATCGTATCTGCTTGGCCTTTCATAAGCGGGGCCAAAATGAAACGGCCATAATAAAGACGCTTACTGTCTGTTCTTGATTCAACACACTTCCACTGTAGTGTCCGAGTGGATACTGCTACTTCCTCTCGAACCATAATAATATTATTCTTTTTTCAGATCATTGAATCATTTATTTCTCTTGAAATCCGTTCAATTCTTATTTCTACACACGTCTTTTTTTAGGAGGTCTACATCCATTATGTGGCATAGGGGTTACGTCACGTACGAAACTTAATAGTATACCACTTCTACGAATAGCTCGTAATGCTGCATCTCTTCCGAGACCAGGACCTTTTATCATGACTTCTGCTCGTTGCATACCCTGATCCACTACTGTACGAATAGCATTTCCTGCTGCGGTTTGAGCAGCAAATGGTGTCCCTCTTCTTGTGCCTCTGAATCCACAAGTACCAGCGGAGGACCAAGAAACCACCTGACCTAGTACATCTGTAACAGTCACAATGGTATTGTTGAAACTCGCTTGAACATGAATAACTCCTTTTGGTATTCTACGCCCACTCTTACGTGAACCAATACGCCCATTCCTACGTGAACCAATTCTTGGTATAGGTTTTGTCATATTTTATCATCTCATAAATATGAGTCAGAGATATATGGATATATCCATTTCATATCAAAACAGATCCTTTATTTGTCCATCGGGTCCTTTAGAAAATCCCTTTTTCTTTTTAGAAAGATTACCCTTGTCTCTGTTTATGTCTCGGATTGAAACAAATTACTATAATTCGTCCCCGCCTACGGATCAGTCGACATTTTTCACAAATTTTACGAACAGAGGCCCTTATTTTCATATTTGTTATTCCTTACCTTAATTCCGAATCTACTCCTTGGAAGAAAATAAGTCTCTTGAAATTTTGAACCTCGAATTGTATTCCCACGAAAGGAATGTTTAAAAATCCACCTACACCTAATCGTTTGAATCTTTGTTGCGAAGTCTATAAATTATACGTCCCCTGGTTGAATCATAACGACTTACTTCGATTTTTACTCTATCTCCTGGTAGTATCCGTATAAAACTTCGTCGGATCCTCCCCGAAACATAACCTAGAATCAGATCTTCATTATCTAAACGAACCCGGAACATACCATTGGGAAGTGATTCAGTAATTAAACCTTCATGAATCAATTTTTGTTCTTTCATTCCAGGTAACCCCCTTGAAGTATCAACTAATGGAGGAGGAGTGATATTAAACAACCCGTCTTTCCTCTCCTTTTTCACAAATAGGAAGTTACGGATCAACTTTGGATACCAGAAGGATCACCATATATAACACAAAACTTCTCCTCCAATTCCTTCTAGTCGAGCTTCTCGATCTGTCATTATACCTCTAGAAGTAGAAAGAATTACAATCCCCATTCCACCTAAAATCCTAGGAATTCGTTGATAGTTGGAATAGATTCGTAGACCGGGTCGGCTGATACGCTTTAAAATATTTCTATATGTTCCTTTCCTATTTCTTCTATGTCGCAGGGTTGAAACCAAGAAATATTTGTTGTTTTCCCGATGTTTCCTAACGTTTTCAATAAAACCTTCTCGTAGAAGCATTTTAACAACGCTTTCGGTCATATTAGTAGATGCTATTCGAACTGTTCCTTTTTTATCCATGTCGGCATTTCTTATAGAAGTTAATATATCGGCAATAGTGTCCCTACCCATGACGAACTATAATTATTGGTGCCTCCTAATTTTGATATAATCAACATGTTACGTTTTTTTTTTATGTGAATTTTTGATTCTTTATTTATGAATTATTAAAAGTATATGCGTGAAACAAAATCTACTAATTGATCCATTTCAGATACCCTACTATATCATGGTCTCATCTACTAGTATTTATAATACCTCAGGAGCTAATGAGACTATTTTAGTGAAATTCAACTGTCTCAATTCTCGAGCGATCGCTCCAAAAACCCGAGTTCCTTTTGGATTTCCTTCTTGATCAATGACAACTGCTGCATTGTCATCATATCGTATTATCATACCGTTGTCACGTCTGAGTTCTTTACATGTACGTACAATTACAGCTCTGATCACTTCTGATCTTTCGAGAGGCATATTGGGCACTGCTTCTTTTATTACAGCAACAATAACGTCACCAATATGAGCATATCGGTGATTACTAGCTCCTATGATTCGAATACACATCAATTCTCGAGCCCCGCTGTTGTCCGCTACATTCAAATGGGTCTGAGGTTGAATCATATCATTTTTTTTTTTAATCTGTTCTTTCAATGCAAAGGTCGAAGGAAAAAAGAAAGAAATATTGTCTGTCCAGAAATAAAGAAATCCGCGATTGTTTTTTTCATCATAAATACCCCTTTGGTTCCACATCCCTATCCTGAAATAATGAATTGCGTTCGTATAGGCATTTTGCACGCAGCTATTTTAATAGCTGCTCTGGCTACAGTTTCCGATACTCCGTCCATTTCATAAAGTATTCGACCCGGCTTAACAACAGATACCCAATATTCGGGAGATCCCTTCCCCGAACCCATACGGGTTTCCGTAGGTCTTACTGTAACGGGTTTGTCGGGAAATATACGGACCCATATTTTTCCACCACGGCGCGCATATCGTGTCATTGCTCGTCGCCCTGCTTCTATTTGTCTAGATGTGATCCAAGCGGGTTCAAGTGCCTGAAGAGCATATCTACCGAAACAAATATGATTGCCTCGATAAGATATTCCCTTCATTCTTCCTCTATGTTGTTTACGGAATCTGGTTCTTTTGGGGTTATAGTTGATGGTTGTTTCTCAACCTCATCTCTACTACAGAACCGGACATGAGAGTTTCTTCTCATCCAGCTCCTCGCGAATGAAACGATTCAATAATATTACAGATACACATGTATTTATTGAATAATACACTAAATCATGGGATTTATTGATATTGAATCTGTCACGTAGGAATCTGTATATCTTGTATATATAGCTAGACGTATATTTCTATATATAGAAGATAATGCCTTTGCTTTATTTTTATAACGAATCCTTGACCTTTACCGAATCGGCCAAAATTTTGCAATTCAATAAGGGTTTCGCGGGCGAATATTTACTCTTTCAATATTTGTTTCATTCGTAGGGTCAACCCATGGCCTCTCAGAATAAATCAATTGGTTCCTGGTTGGTTCCGCCATCCCACCCAATGAATCATTAGGATTCGTTTTCAATAGAATCTTCGGCAGTCACAGGTTCCGTCGTTCCCATAGCTTCTCCATTAATGGCTAGGCCTGAACTCTGCAATGGAGCTCCTCAATTCAAGTTCGTTCCCAAGTCAATCTCCTCAGTCTCTATTGACTCGAGGCTCTTTATTATTGGTATTTTTCCTATGAACCGTATTCATCTAATTATGGACGAATCAGTATTGATGCTTTATCACACTGCCTTTTATGAGATGATTCATAATAGACCATACATATTGGAATCATATACCATTGATATTCTCCTTCTCTCTTTCTCTCGTCCTTCCATTTACCCACATCCCTCTATTTTCGCTTCACAATCCATAATCAGATTGATTTTTCCTTTATGGAAAAAAGATTTCAGTTGCTACAACTATATGATTGACACATCATATAGTGACTGGTTCCTTGGATCTCGATAATACGAAGCAATGAGCTGGTTCTAAGTTCTATAGTTATTAGTTAGGGGCCAGTCCTTTTTTTTTGAATCCCAACTCTAAAGAAAAACCAACGAGTCACACACTAAGCATAGCAATTCTACCAAATGATCAATCCAATTTTTATTCAACCCTATAGAATTAGAATTGCTCATTTTTCATTGAAGGGAAAAAGAATAGTTTGTCGTTTTTTGTTCTATCACTGGATAGAATGGTAAGGAAAGGCCCATTATTGCTCGTCTACAAATATCCAAATTTTGATGCCTAATACCCCATAGATAGTTTGAACTGTATGGGAACAATGATCAATTTTAGCTCGAATGGTTTGTAGGGGAACCCTACCTTCTCTGATCCATTCGACACGCGCAATTTCTTTTCCGTCGATACGTCCTGCAATTTGTACTTGAATTCCTTTTGTATCCGCTTGTTCAGCTAATTCAATAGCTTTTTTCATTGCCTTTCGAAAGGAAACTCTATTCTTTAATTGTAGAGCTATATATTCTGCAAGAATATTAGGTTGTCCATAAGGTTTTGCAACTCTTGTGATAGCAATGTTAAGTCTCCGGTTCACAGAATGAAATCCTTTTTGTACATTGATCTGTAATTCTTCGATTCCTCGTGTTCGACCCTCTATTAACAAATTTGGAAATCCAATATAGATTATGACCTGGATCAGATCGATTTTTTTTTGAATCTCTATATGTGCAATTCCTTCGAAACCCGAGGATATTCTCCTATTTTTTTGTACATAATTCTTGATACAATCTCGTATTTTTTCATCTTCCTGGAGACCTATGGAATAATTTTTTGGTTGCGCGAACCAAAGGGATCTATGCTTTTGGTTTTCCCCACCAAGTCGGAAACCAAGGGGATTTATTTTTTTGCCCATATTTTTCTTCTCTCTCTTTCTCTTTTTTTTCTCTCTCTTTCTCCAAATATCTCTCTATTATAGGATCTTTCCATTGATCCTTTGTTTCTAAATATATATCCTGATCCGTTTTCTTTTTCGAGCTATCCCTCACTACAATAATTATATGACAGGT